ATACAAATTAATCAACGAATTAGAACAACAGGAAGGAGAAAGTGAAGAAGAAGTACCAATAGATTATCAGATTCGTTCAAGAAAAGCCAAACGTGTAGTGATTTTTACTGATAACCGGGGAAATACCGATCCTAATAATAAGGATACTAATAATTCTAATAAAAGAGACGAAGTAGCTTTGATACGATATTCGCAACAATCTGATTTTCGTCGAGACATAATCAAAGGTTCAATGCGAGCCCAAAGATGTAAAACAGTTATTTGGGAACTTTTTCAAGCAAATGCACATTCTCCGCTTTTTTTGGACAGAATAGACAAATCACACCCTTTTTTTTTTGATATCTCCGAACTGATAAAACTCATTTTTAGAAATTGTATAGGAAAGGGAACAGAATTCAAAATTTCAGATTATACAGAAGAAGAAATAAAAGAAAGGGAAAAAAAGGAAAAGGACAAAAAAGAAGAGAACAAAAGAAAAGAGAAAGCGCGGATAGAAGTAGCAGAAGCCTGGGATACCATTCCATTTGCTCAAGTAATAAGAGGTTCCATGTTAATAACTCAATCGATTCTTAGAAAATATATTATATTACCGTCATTGATAATAGCTAAAAATATTGGCCGTATGCTATTATTACAATTTCCTGAGTGGTCTGAGGATTTAAATGAATGGAATAAAGAAATGCATGTTAAATGCACCTATAATGGTGTTCAATTATCAGAAACAGAATTTCCGAAAAATTGGTTAATAGACGGTATTCAAATAAAGATGCTATTTCCTTTCTGTCTGAAACCCTGGCACAGATCTAAGCCACGGTCCTCTCATATAGATCGAATCAAAAAGAAAGGACAAAAAGATGATTTTTTTTTTTTAACGGTTTGGGGAATGGAAGCTGAACTTCCTTTTGGTTCTCCCCAAAAACGGCCTTCCTTTTTTGAACCCATTTTTAAGAAACTCGAAAAAAAAATTGGAAAATTGAAAAAAAAGTATTTTATATTTCTAAAAGTTTTAAAAGAAAGAACAAAATTTCTAAATATCTCAAAAAAAACAAAAAAATGGATTATCAAGGGCATTCCGTTTTTAAAAAAAATAAAAAAAGAACTATCAAAAGTAAATCCAATTCTATTATTTAGATTGAGAGAAATATATAAATCAAGCGAAACTAAAAAAAAAAAAGAAAAAGATTCTATAACCCGCAATCATATAATTCATAAATCCTTTAGTCGAATTCAATCTACATATTGGACAAATTTTTTACTGACAGAAAAAAAAATGAAAGATCTGACTGATAGAACAAGCACAATCAGAAATCAAATAAAAAGAATTACAAAAAATAAAAAAAAAGTGACTCCAGAAATAAATGATAGTCCTAATAAAACAAGTTATAATGCTAAAAGATTCGAATCACCAAATTGGCAAATATTAAAAAGAAGAAATACTCGATTAATCCGTAAATTACATTATTTTATAAAATTTTTCACTGAAAGGATATACGCAGATATCCTTCTATCTATTATTAATATTCCCAGAATTAATATACAACTTTTTGTTGAATCAACAAAAAAAATGATTGATAAATCCATTTACAATAATAAAAAAAATAAAAAAAGAATTAATAAAACAAATCAAAATAAAATGAATTTTATTTCGACTATAAAAAAGTCACTTTATAATATTAGTAATAAGAATTCACAGAATTTTTTTGACTTATCCTCCTTGTCACAAGCATATGTATTTTACAAAATATCACAAACACAAGTTCTTAACTTGTATAAGTTAAGATCTATTCTTCAATATCACGGAACGTCTTTTTTTCTTAAGACTTCAATAAAAGATTATTTTGGAAAACAAGGAATAATTCATTATGAATTAAGACATAAGAAACTTCGGAATTCTGGAATAAATCAATGGAAAAACTGGTTAAGAGGTCATTATCAATACCATTTATCTCAGATTAGATGGTCTAGATTAATAGCAGCAAAATGGAAAAATAGAATCAATAAATGTCGTACAATTCAAAATCAAGATTTAAACAAAGAGAATTCATATGAAAAAGACCTATTAATTCATTACAAAAAACAAAACGATTACGAAGTATATTCATTACCAAATCAAAATGAGAATTTTCAAAAATACTATAGATATAATCTTTTATCTTATAGATCTATTAATTATGAAAATAAGAGGGACCCATATATTTATGGATCACCATTCCAAGTGAATAAGAATCGAGAGAGTTTTTATAATTACAACACACATAAACATAAGGGCAAATTTTTTGATATACTAGGGGATATCCCTATCAAAAATTATTTAGGAAAAAGTGATATTATGTATATGGAAAAAAATCCGGATCGAAAATATTTTGATTGGAAAATTCTCCATTTTTGTCTTAAAAAGAAAATCGATATTGAGGCCTGGATCAAGATCGATACCAACAAGAATAAAAATACTAAAACCGGGACTAATAATTATCAAATAATTGATAAAATTGATAAAAAA